GAACTTTTCATACCGGTGGAGTATTCACGGGCGGTACTGCAGAACATGTACGAGCTCCTGATAATGGAAAAATAAAATTCAATGAAGATTTCGTTCATCCCACACGTACGCGTCATGGATATCCTGCTTTTCTATGTTATATAGATCTATATGTAACTATTGAGGGTCAAGATATTCTACATCATGTAAATATTCCACCCCAAAGTTTTATTTTAGTTAAAAATGATCAATATGTAGAATCAGAACAAGTGATTGCTGAGATTCGCGCGGAAGCATCTACCTTAAATTTTAAAGAGAGGGTTCGAAAACATATTTATTCTGACTCAGAGGGAGAAATGCACTGGAGTACCGCTGTATACCATGCACCCGAATATACATATGGTAATGTTCATCTCTTACCAAAAACAGGGCATTTGTGGATATTACCAGGAGTTCCGTACAGATCCAGTATAGCGCCTCTTTCGCTCTACAAGGATCAAGATCAAATAAATATTCATTCTCTTTCTGCCGAACGAAAATCTATTTCTAATCTTTCAGTGACGAAGGATCAAGTGATACACAAATTGTTTAGGTTGGATCCTTATGGTAAAAAGGGGGAGGGGGCTCTTGATTATTCCGGACCTGATCGAATCCTATGGAACGACCAGTATAATTTCATATATCCTGCCATTCTCGACGATAATTCTGATTTATTGGCAAAGAGGCGAAGAAATAGATTCATCATTCCATTACAATCGAATCAAGAAAAAGAACAAATATCCCGCTCGGGTATCTCGATTGAAATACCCATAAACGGAATTTTCCGTAGAAATAGTATTCTTGCTTATTTCGACGATCCCCGATACAGAAGAAAGAGTTCCGGAATTACTAAATACGGGACTCTAGAGGTGGATTCAATCGTCAAAAACGAGGATTTGATTGAGTATCGAAGAACAAAAGAATTGTGGCCAAAATGCCAAATGAAAATGGATCGATTTTTTTTCATTCCCGAGGAAGTGCATATATTACCCGGATCCTCTTCCATAATGGTACGGAACAATAGTATCATTGGAGTAGATACACGAATTACTTTCAATATAAGAAGCCGGGTAGGTGGATTGGTCCGAGTGGAGAAAAAAAAAAAAAAGATTGAACTCAAAATATTTTCTGGGGATATCCATTTTCCTGCAGAGACAGATACGATATCCTGGCACAGCGGCATCTTAATACCACCGGGAACGAGAAAAAAAAATTCTAAGGAATCAAAAAAATTGAAAAATTGGATCTATGCCCAACGGATCACACCTACAAAAAAAAAGTATTTTGTTTTCGTTCGACCCGTAGTCACATATGAAACAGCGGGCGGGATAAATTTAGCAACGCTTTTTCCCCGCGATCCCTTGCAGGAAAGGGATAATGTGCAACTTCGAGTTGTCAATTATATCCTTTATGGAAATGGCAAACCCATTCGCGGAATTTCTCACACAAATATTCAATTAGTTCGAACTTGTTTAGTATTGAATTGGGACCAAGACAAAAAAGATTCTTCTATAGAGGAGGTTCATGCGTCCTTTGTTGAGGTAAGGGTAAATGATCTGATTCGAGATTTCATAAGAATGGACTTAGTCAAGTCCTCTATTTCGTATACCAGAAAAAGGAATGATCCGGCAGGTTCGGGATGGATCCCCACTAATGGATCAGATCGCACCCATCTCCATCCTTTTTATTCCAAGGCAAGGATTAAACAATCATTTACCCGTCATCAAGGAACTATTCGTACGTTGTTGAATAGAAATAAGGAATGCCAATCTTTGATAACTTTGTCATCATCTAATTGTTCCCGAATCGGTCCATTCAACGCTTTGAAATATAACAACAACAGTGTGAGAAAAAAATCAAAAAAAAGCGATACGCGACTTCCAATTAGGAATTCGTTGGGTCCCTTAGGAATTGTCCCTAAAATTACGAATTTTTTTTCATTTTCCTATTTAATAACTCATAATCAGATCTTGCTAAATAAACATTTGCTGCTTGACAATTTAAAACAGACTTTCCAAATACTTAAATATTATTTAATGGATGAAAAGGGGCGGATTTATAATCCCGATCCATGCAGTAACATGATTTTGAATCCATTCAATTGGAATTGGTATTTTCTCCATCACGATTATTGTGAAGAAACATCGACAATAATTAGCCTTGGACAGTTTTTTTGTGAAAATGTATGTATGTCTAAATATGGGCCCTATCTAAAGTCGGGGCAGGTTCTAATTGTTCATGTTGACTCTTTAGTAATAAGATCCGCAAAGCCCTATTTGGCTACTCCAGGAGCAACCGTGCATGGCCATTATGGGGAAATCCTTTACGAAGGAAATACATTAGTTACATTTCTATATGAAAAATCGAGATCTCGTGATATAACGCAAGGTCTTCCAAAAGTAGAACAGGTGTTAGAGGTTCGTTCGATTGATTCAATATCAATGAACTTAGAAAAACGAGTTGAAGGTTGGAGGGAACGTAT